AACAAGAGGGAGAAAATGAAGAAAACGCGGCAACAGATCATGAGATTCGTTCAAGAAAAGCTAAACGTGTAGTGATTTTTACTGATAATCAGCAGAATACCGATAATAATACCAAAGATACTACTAATACTGATCAAGCAGACGAAGTGGCTTTGATACGTTATTCACAACAATCGGATTTTCGTCGAGACGTAATCAAAGGCTCCATGCGCGCTCAAAGGCGTAAAACGGTTTCTTGGGAATTCCTTCAAGCAAATGTACATGCCCCCCCCTTTTTGGACAGAATAGACAAACCCCTTTTTTTTTCTTTTGATATCTCCGAACTGATGAAAATAATGTTTATAAATTGGATATGTAAAAACGTTGAATTCATGATTTCGGATTATACAGAAAAAAAGAAAAAAGAAAGCGAGAAAAAAGAAGAGGACAAAAGAGAAGAAGAAAAAAGAGAGGAGGGGACACAGATAGAAATAGCGGAAGCCTGGGATAGTATTCTATTTGCTCAAGTAATAAGAGGTTTCGTGTTAGTAACCCAATCGACTCTTAGAAAATATATTATATTGCCCTCATTAATAATAGCTAAAAATATCGTCCGTATACTATTATTTCAATTTCCCGAATGGTCCGAAGATTTAAGGGATTGGAATCGAGAAATACATGTTAAATGCACCTATAACGGAGTTCAATTATCAGAAACAGAATTTCCGAAAAATTGGTTAACAGACGGTATTCAGATAAAGATATTATTTCCTTTTCGTCTAAAACCTTGGCACAAATCTAAGCCCAGATTTCCTCATAAAAATCCAATGAAAAAAAAAGAACAAAAAAATGATTTTTGTTTTTTAACAGTTTTGGGAATGGAAGCGGAATTGCCTTTTTGTTCTCCCCGAAAACAACTTTCATCTTTTGAACCCGTTTTGAAAAAACTAAAAAAAAAAATTAGAAAGTTGAAAAAAAAGTGTTTTCTAGTTATAAGAATTTTAAAAGAAAGAACAAAAATTTTTTTAAATGTCTCAAAATCAAAAGAAACAAAAAACCGGGTCCTCAAAAGCATTCTATTTTTAAAAGAAATACTAAAAGAAATTTCAAAAATAAAACCAATTCCATTATTTGGATTTAGAGAAATATATGAATTGAATGAAACTCAAAAAGATTCGATAATTACTAATCAGATAATTAACGAATCATCCGTTCAAATTCGACTTATGGATTGGTATTCATTGACGGAAAAAAAAATGAAAGATCTGACTGATAGAACAAGTGAAATTCTAAATCAAATAGAAAAAATTCCAAAAGACAAGAAAAAAAGATTTCTAATCTCAGAAACAAATATTAGTCCTAATAATAATAAAATAAGCTATGATGCCAAAAGATTGGGATCCTCAAAAAATTTTTGGCAAATATTAAAAATAAAAAATGCTCAATTAGTCCGTAAAGAACATTATTTTATAAAAATTTTTATTGAAAAAATATACATAGCTATCGTTCTATGTATATGTATCATTAATATTCTCAGGAAAAGAATTCATAAAACAAATCCAAATACAATTCACTTTATTTCGACTATTTTAAAGTTACTTTCTAATAGTAATATGATTAGTAAGATTAAGAAATCAAAGATTTTTTGTAATTTACCCTCCTTGTCTCAAATATATGTATTTTACAAATTATCACAAGACCGAGTTATTAACTTATACTTAAATAAGTTAAGATCCGTTCTTCAATATTACAGAAATTACAGAACATCTCTTTTTCTGAAAAATCAAATAAAAGATTATTTTAGAACACAAAGAAATTCTGTAATGAATCGATGGAAAAATTGGTTAAAGGATCATTATCAATACGATTTATCTCAGATTAGATGGTTCAGATTAATAATACAAAAATGGCGAAATAAAGTAAATCAACACTGTATAACTCACAATAAAGATTTAAACAAATGGGATTCATATGAAAAAGACCAATTAATTCATTACGAAAAACAAAATAATTTTCATTTTAAAGCAGACTCATTACTAAATCAAAAAGAAAAATTTAAAAAACACTATAAATATAATTTTTTAGTATATAAATCTATTAATTATGAAGATAAGAAGAACTCATACGTTTATGAATCACCATTACAAATAACTAATAACCAAGAGGTTTTTTATAATTACAACACACGTAACCGCAATTTCTTTTATATGCTGGAAGGTATTCCTATCAATCATTATCTAGGAAAAGATGATATTATGGATATGGAGAAAAATCCGGATAAAAAAGATTTTGATTGGAGAATTCTCAATTTTTGTTTTAGAAAGAAAGCTGATATTAAGTCCTGGATCGATACAGGAACCAAGAGTAATAAAAATACTAAAACTGGAATTAATAATTATCAAATAATTGATAAAATTGATACGAAAGATCTTTTTTATTTCACAATTCATCAAGATCAAGAAATCAACCCATCCAATCAAACCAATCAAAAAAAAACCTTTTTTGATTGGTTTGATTGGATGGGGATGAACAAAGAAATACTAAACCATTCCATCTCAAATCTGGAACTTTGGCTATTTCAAAAATTTGTGGTACTTTACGGTGTATATAAGATTAAGCCATGGATCATACCAATCAAATTACTTTTTTTTAATTTTAATAGAAATGTTAGTAAAAATAAAAACATCAACAGAAAGAAAAAGGGGAATCTTTTTATATCATCGCATGAAAAAAAATCTCTTGAATTAGAGAATCAAAATCAAGAAGAAAAAGAATTCGAGGGCCCCTTGGCCCTTGGATCAGTTGTTTGCTCCAACCACGAAAAAGATATTGAAGAAGATTATGGGGGATCAGACTCAGACATGAAAAAACGTAGAAAGAAAAAGAAATACAAGAGTAACACGGAAGCAGAGCTTGATTTCTTCCTAAAACGGTATTTACGTTTTCAATTAAGATGGGATGATTCTTTAAATCAAAGAATAATCAATAATATCAAACTATATTGTCTCCTGCTTAAACTAATGAATCCAAAAGAAATTATTATATCCTCTATTCAAAGGGGAGAAATGAGTCTGGATATTCTGATGATCCAAAAAGATTTAACCCTTATAGAATTGATGAAAAAGGGAATATTGATTATTGAACCACTTCGTCTGTCTGGAAAAAATGACGGACAATTTATTATGCATCTAACAAAAAGCCTTTACTTTATTCATAAGAATAAACACCAAATTAATCAACGCTACCAACAAAAAAGCCGCGTTGATAAGAAGCATTTTGCTGAATCCATTTCAAGACATCAAAAGATGATTGGAAATAGAGACAAAAATCATTATGATTTACTTGTTCCTGAAAATGTTGCATCCCCTGGATATCGTAAAGAGTCGAGAATTCGAATTTTTTTCAATTCGAAATATACAATCAATTTGAAATATACAAATAGTATTCATATAAATATAAACACAAAATTTTACAATAAGAATAACGTAAAAAACTATGGTCACGTTTTGGATGATAAAAGCAAACGTCCTGATAGAGATAAAAATAAACTAATTAAATTTAATTTGTTTCTTTGGCTTTGGACCAATTATAAATTCGAGAACTTAACTTGTACCAATCGCTATTGGTTTGATACCAATAATGGTAAGCGTTTTAGTATGGTAAGGATGCATATGTATCCACGATTGAAAACTGGTATATAAAAACAAAAAGATGCACACATAAAAAATACCTTTAAATTCAAAAAAGGAAAAATATCTTTAAATTCAAAAAAGGGGGGGAAGAAAAGAAGATTTTATGGTAAAAAGTTCATTCATCTCAATTATTTCACAAGAAGAAAAAGAACAAAACAGGGGATCCGTTGAATTTCAAGTAGTCAGTTTCACCAATAAGGTACAAAAACTTACTTCACATTTGAAATTACATAGAAAAGATTATTTATCTCAGAGAGGTCTACGGAAAATTCTAGGAAAACGCCAACGGCTGTTGTCTTATTTGTCAAAGAAAAATAGAGTACATTATAAAGAATTAATTAATCGGTTGGATATTCGAGAGTCAAAAACTTGTTAAGTTGAAGAGTCATTTTTGAATTATTTGATTTATTAGATCTTGAATTTTGATGAACTTCTTTTCGTTTTCATTAATTTATGGAAAAATGAATCGAGGAAAAACCTATGAATGTACCAGCTACAAGAAAAGATCTCATGATAGTCAATATGGGTCCCCACCATCCATCAATGCATGGTGTTCTTCGACTCATCGTTACTCTCGATGGTGAAGATGTTATTGACTGTGAACCAATATTAGGTTATTTACACAGGGGGATGGAAAAAATTGCGGAAAACCGAACAATTATACAATATCTGCCTTATGTAACACGTTGGGATTATTTAGCTACCATGTTCACAGAAGCAATAACTGTAAATGGACCAGAACAGTTGGGAAATATTCAAGTACCTAAAAGAGCCAGCTATATCAGAGTAATTATGTTGGAGTTGAGTCGTATAGCTTCTCATCTGTTATGGCTTGGTCCTTTTATGGCAGATCTTGGTGCACAGACTCCTTTCTTCTATATTTTCAGAGAAAGAGAATTAGTATATGATCTATTCGAAGCTGCTACCGGTATGAGAATGATGCATAATTATTTTCGTATTGGAGGGGTGGCGGCCGATCTACCTCATGGCTGGATAGATAAATGTTTGGATTTCTGCGATTATTTTTTAACGGGGGTTGCTGAATATCAAAAACTTATTACGCGAAATCCTATTTTTTTAGAGCGAGTTGAAGGAGTGGGTATTATTGGTGGAGAAGAAGCAATAAATTGGGGTTTATCAGGACCAATGCTACGAGCTTCCGGGATACAGTGGGATCTTCGTAAAGTTGATCATTATGAATATTACGACGAATTTGATTGGGAAGTCCAATGGCAAAAAGAAGGAGATTCGTTAGCTCGTTATTTAGTCCGAATCGGTGAAATGACAGAATCCATAAAAATTATTCAACAGGCTCTGGAAGGAATTCCGGGGGGGCCCTATGAGAATTTTGAAATCCGACGTTTTGATAGAAAAAGAGATCCAGAATGGAATGATTTTGAATATCGATTCATTAGTAAAAAAACTTCTCCCACCTTTGAATTGCCGAAACAAGAACTTTATGTGAGAGTCGAAGCCCCAAAGGGAGAATTGGGAATTTTTCTGATAGGGGATCAGAGCGCTTTTCCTTGGAGATGGAAAATTCACCCACCGGGTTTTATCAATTTGCAAATTCTTCCTCAGTTAGTTAAAAGAATGAAATTGGCTGATATTATGACAATATTAGGTAGCATAGATATCATTATGGGAGAAGTTGATCGTTGAAATGATAATTGATACAACCGAAGTACAAGATATCAATTCTTTTTACAGATTGGAATCCGTAAACGTAAAAGAGGTTTATGGAATTATATGGGCACTTGTCCCCATTTTTACTCCTGTATTGGGAATCACAATAGGCGTATTAGTAATTGTGTGGTTAGAAAGAGAAATATCCGCAGGGATACAACAACGTATTGGACCTGAATACGCCGGTCCTTTGGGAATTCTTCAAGCTCTAGCAGATGGAACAAAACTACTTTTCAAAGAGAATCTTCTTCCATCTAGAGGGGATACTCGTTTATTCAGTATCGGACCATCCATAGCAGTCATATCAATTTTACTAAGCTATTCAGTAATTCCCTTTAACTCTCACCTTGTTTTAGCTGATCTAAATATTGGGGTTTTTTTATGGATTGCTATTTCAAGTATTACCCCCATTGGACTTCTTATGTCAGGATATGGATCAAATAATAAATATTCCTTTTTGGGTGGTCTACGAGCTGCTGCTCAATCGATTAGTTATGAAATACCATTAACTCTATGTGTGTTATCAATATCTCTACGTGCGATTCGTTGAAACATAAAATTTTTCCCGTTCTTTTCTTTATAGGAAAGGGGTGGAATTAATTGAATAGATATCTTCATTTTTTTATTCATTATTCAGATTGATGAACTAAATTAGATAGTTATATGAGTGAAAAAAAACAGCTTATATATTCGCAGGAAAAATATTGAGTCTCCTTTCCTATGTACAAGAATAAAACGGAAATAAACATAAGCAAAAGGGGCCGTTCATTTACCCCAAGATTGGTTGATTAGTCATCCTGGCTTGAAGCGGGCTCAAAAGATCAACTGTATTGAGTTTTTACTATCGTTTGTATGTATTACCATAATGGAGGATTGCACAAAACTGAGTGGATGGTTAGGAACACCAAGATACACAAAGGATTAGTAATGGAGATTATGTAAATTACCCAAGGGAGATTCAGCATAACATAATATAAAAAGAATACTAATTGGGGCTTTAAATTGGTAGAAATGATCAGGCCGTACTCCCCATAATTCCGATCCAGAGTATGCTCCTATCCGCCGATTAAAGAAATGACTATGAGGAACGAAATAATCCTTTACTTTATAAGTCCCCCCCCCTTTTTTTTCTCAGAAAGAAGAATAGGAACGAAAAAAAAAAAATAGAAAAAATGCAATTACAATAAAAATGATATTTTTTTTTTTATTTTTTCTTTACTATATCCATTCGTCTATATCCATATTCATAGAGATAGAATTCATGTCATAATTTAATTCCTGAACCCTAATTCTTTGTCGTAATCAAAAACGATGGGTTGAACTATCTATTGATATTTCTACAAGGAGTATTTTATTGAAGGATTAAGTTATTACTCAACAAAGAAGATTAAAATTCTTAAAGGATGAGATCAATTCAGAAGTACTTTTTTTTATTTATTATTATATATAATTATTTATTATTATATAATTATAATTATTTATTATATAATATTATATAATATTATTTTTTATTTATTATTATATAATATTATAACAGACAGAATTCCGCTGGTCTAATTCGGGGCCGTCCGATAGATTTTGATCCTATCTATCCTACAAACATATCAAGATAAATAATACAATCCGGTCCTTAGATTTATTTATGGCCCCCTAGGAGCCGTATGAGGTGAAAATTTCATATACGGTTCTGTAATAGCGATGGGAACAGTGATGTTATCATCGACTATGATTATCTAACAGTTCAAGTACAGTTGATATAGTTGAGGCGCAGTCAAAATATGGTTTTTGGGGTTGGAATTTGTGGCGTCAACCTATAGGGTTTATAGTTTTTCTAATTTCTTCCCTAGCGGAATGTGAGAGATTACCTTTTGATTTACCAGAAGCAGAAGAAGAATTAGTAGCCGGTTATCAAACCGAATATTCGGGTATCAAATTTGGTTTATTTTATGTTGCGTCCTACCTAAACCTATTAGTTTCTTCATTATTTGTAACAGTTCTTTACTTGGGCGGTTGGAATATCCCTATTCCATACATATCCGTTCTTGAGCTTTTTGAAATAAATAAAGCCGGTGGAGTTTTTGGAACGACAATTGGTATCTTTATTACGTTGTCTAAAACTTATTTGTTCCTGTTTATTCCTATC